GAGTAATTGGCTTTTACTTAAATATACCTTTTTCGTTAACCTCTAGGCAAGAACAGAACCTAATAGGGTGTCCCCCGATTGTTTCATAGAGACAATAAGGAGACGCTAAGGGTTAGATCAAAACAAAATGGGAAAAAAATAGGGTATCGGCCGGGTAGTGATCTACCTTTGTTCTATTTTTTTATACTTTTTACTTAACTTAAATAAGGCAACAAAAGAAAGAAGATATTTTTATTATTTCTACATATTTAGTAGCATTTCTTTGAGACTTCCACGGGGGTCGCGGCCTATTCGGCTTGTTGTTAATCTTTTTTGATTAGACTAGAAATATTATAAGACCCCTTAGAAGTTAGAATTGGATTTATTGGATTGTTTCATCAAGGATGTTAGGGCATACTTTTTGACTCTGCGCCAGTGATTCCACTATTATTTATTAGTGAACAATAATTCAAGAATTCCTTCATAGAGATAGGGGACATAATTCACATGGATATAGTAAATCTCGCTTGGGCTGCTTTAATGGTAGTCTTTACATTTTCCCTTTCACTCGTAGTATGGGGAAGAAGTGGACTCTAGAAGTACTACTAATTGGAATGGAGTTTAGGAATTAAACTGTATCAATTTTTTTTTATAAATTGTTCGGTTCTGAAAAGCTTTTTTTCGTTGAAATTTCACTCTTTCAACACTATTTCAATTTAAAATTCAATTTTTAAATTGAAATAGAAATAAAAAAATATCTGCATTTCAAAATTCTCTTTGGTTTTAGTGTAGTAATATAGTTTCTGAATAATAGAGTTGAAGAATACTCTTTCAATCAATCAACTATTTCAATTATTTCCCTCTTTGTATTTCGAAAGTAAAAAAAAATTCAGAATACTAAAGTAAAAGAAACACAAATGGTAGTAAATTTATTACAACGAAATTCTTGAGCAATTTTCTATTTTGATGAATCAACTCTTACAAAAATTCGATAGGGACTGTGCAGAAGAGTTGAACTTTTCATTATTCAAAGAGAAAATAGTTCTACATTACGTAGATACACATTTTCTATCGGAAAGAACACAGATATAGCAGTTCTCTAACGAGATACTACACAGACTAAAATATTATCTTGGGCGAATCGCATATTGCGCACTTCCCATTTGTTTTAATATTTTGGAAATTTTCTTTATGTTGTACTTGTTTTATTCAACTCACTGTTCAAACAAAGAGGTTTACTAATCTGCCCCCCTTTTTCGAAATCCAAAGAAGTTTCCATAGATCATCTGTCAACTGATCGACCAATGACTTCTTCGTCGGAATGCTACTAAAAAGATTCATTTATTTTCTTTTATGATACCCATCGAAGAGGCCCTTGATTCTTTTGATGGGGATTCATATTGAAAATACTCATCAATCCAGGAATTAGAATCGTATGAATCGCTTTTCAATTATTTCAAATTGGTTGGAATCAACACAAATTAAATACAAGACAGATGGATAAAGCAAACAAATAAGGGGCGCTGTATACATTATATAGAATATAGAATTGATATCTATATCCCGATACCATTGTAGATTGATCTGTATAAAAATCGAATTAACCCGGATTGGATTACAATACACCTTACTCCAATAACAAATAACAATATATAGTATGGTAGAAAGAAATATATGAATCTTTCTACCATACTATCGTATTTGATAGAATACGGCTAATTTGAGTCTGCCCATTTCATTTAATAATCGAACTTTGAATCCCTTTCTTCTCTTCAATTATTGATAAGAACTAAAAGGTCAAGTTTGATTCAAATTAATCGCCTTGGCTGACTGTTTTTACGTATATTATAAGTAAAAAAGCGGTAGGAACTAGAATAAACAGTGCAGTAGCAATAAATGCGAGAATATTTACTTCCATAATCTCATTGTTTCATTTTTCTTTAATTCGCAATAACTCGGGAGTTAATCCCATAGAGATAAAAAATCTTTCACTTGTAAATTCAATGGGATAAATTACATCTCGATGATATAGAATCGGATCAATATCATGAATAACAATATCTGCACTATCAAATCAACTCATCGTCAAGAATTGAATAGTATAATATAGGACGATCTTTTATCCATACCGAACTAAAAATTTTATTCCTGATCCAACTAATAATTCCTTCCAATAATTCCTTTATTTTTGATTTTTCATTTTTTCTTTTATATAATCTACCGCCCTCTTTGTACAACCATCTGATGAAGTATCATTGAACCGCCCGCCCTTACACTTACCAGTGATTCTAAACAACCCCCCAACAAACAATAGAACCTAAATGAAAAAAAAGGAAGGCGTTAAATTCTAAACTTCGTTTTTTACTGATCTAATCTTCTTGGAAAACAAAAGAAGTATAATAAAGACGAGTACAAGTTTTGGTAGAAAAAAATAGAATATTCCATAAAATTAACTATTTTTTTTTATCGAAAAATTTCAAAAGCTTGTTGTTTCAAGAAAACCCCTTAATAAAAAAAAAAT